AGTGCACCGTTCAAGGCAACATAGCAACATTCCTTTAGAAATCAAAAAGAAGAATCTATTCGAGGAGGAAATGAGAGATATTTTGTTCCACCACAGAGAATTATTTGATTCTTGCATCCCAAAGAATTTCCCGGATACATCAGAACGATCATTTACGAGATTTAATGACAGATTTATTCTTTTCTTTTAACTATTGGTCCTGATCATTTGATTTGGTAATGGTAATAAAGATAATAACGAATAGAAATGAATTAATGACTTGGACCGTGTATTAACGGTCAATTTCCGGTAGAAGGTTCCGTCGGAACAATTATAAAAAAAAAAGAAAGAGAAAGTGTGGGGAGAAATGACAAGAAGATATTGGAACATGAATTTGGAAGAGATGATGGAAGCAGGAGTTCATTTTGGTCATAGTACTAGGAAATGGAATCCTAGAATGGCACCTTACATCTCTGCAAAGCGTAAAGGCATTCATATTACAAATCTTACTCGAACTGCTCGTTTTTTGTCAGAAGCCTGTGATTTAGTTTTTGATGCAGCAAGTATAGGAAAACACTTCTTAATAGTCGGTACCAAAAATAAAGCAGCGGATTCAGTAGCATCGGCTGCAATAAGGGCTCGGTGTCATTATGTTAATAAAAAATGGCTCGGTGGTATGTTAACGAATTGGTCCACTACAGAAATGAGACTTCATAGGTTCAGGGACTTGAGATCGGAACAAAATACGGGGAAACTCAACTGTCTCCCGAAAAGAGATGTAGCAATGTTGAAGAGGCAATTATCTCACTTGCAAACATATCTGGGCGGGATCAAATATATGTCGAGGTTACCCGATATTGTAATCATCGTTGATCAGCAAGAAGAATATACAGCTCTTCGAGAATGTCTCACTTTGGGGATTCCGACAATTTGTTTAATCGATACAAACTGTGACCCGGATCTCGCAGATATTTCGATTCCAGCGAACGATGACGCTATAGCTTCAATCCGATTGATTCTTAACAAATTAGTATCCGCAATTTATGAGGGCCGTTCTAGCTATATAAGAAATTGTTGATTAATAATAGGATAAGTCAATGACTTTTGAAACTCCATAAATGGATTGAATCGGTTACTATCCCTGAGTCTCAAAAAAGAGATCAAAATAACTGGTGGGGATATTATGTGATCGCTTGGTATCCGAAATATACGATTAAAGTAGACGAGTTGAGAAAGAGATAAGAGATGGCTGAATCAAAATAATTCCCTTTTAAGTTCTATTTATGTCAGAGGGCAATATGAATGTTCTACCCTGTTCTATCAACTCACTAAAAGTGTTATACGATATATCCGATGTGGAAGTAGGCCAACATTTTTATTGGCAAATAGGGGATTTCCAAGTCCATGCCCAAGTACTTATCACTTCTTGGGTTGTAATTGCTATCTTATTAGGTTCAGCCACTATAGCTGTTCGGAATCCACAAACCATTCCAACCGACGGTCAGAATTTCTTCGAATATGTCCTTGAATTCATTCGAGACTTGAGCAAAACCCAGATTGGAGAAGAATATGGTCCCTGGGTTCCCTTTATTGGAACTATGTTCCTATTTATTTTTGTTTCTAACTGGTCAGGTGCTCTTTTACCCCGGAAAATCGTAAAGTTACCGCATGGAGAGTTAGCTGCACCCACGAATGATATAAATACTACTGTTGCTTTAGCTTTACCTACGTCAGTGGCATATTTCTATGCGGGTCTTAGCAAAAAGGGATTGGGTTATTTCGGTAAATACATTCAACCAACCCCAATACTTTTACCAATTAACATCCTAGAAGATTTCACAAAACCTTTATCGCTTAGTTTTCGACTTTTCGGGAATATATTAGCTGATGAATTAGTAGTTGTTGTTCTTGTTTCTTTAGTACCTTCGGTGGTTCCTATACCTGTCATGTTCCTTGGACTATTCACAAGCGGGATTCAGGCTCTTATTTTTGCAACTTTAGCCGCAGCTTATATAGGTGAATCCATGGAGGGTCATCATTGACGAGCTTCCGAAATGGTCTTAACTTAAAAAAAAACTATAGATTAGTTATCTATATATAGATATTATCTAGAATATAGATATTATCTAGAACCATTCTTATCTTATTTCATTTGATTTCATTCAATTCAACGATTGACAAAAATTTTTATAAATTGCAATTGAATTGGATCAATCAAATCTTGATATGTAATGATTTGGGCTGAGGAACCCATCCACTTATATCCATGCGTATAATGATAAAGAAAAGGAAGAGAATAGAAACAAAACAAATAAAATTCATAAAAAAAGGAGGTCAGGCTAGGTATATGTAAGGGCTATAGGCCAATCCATGTATATGTTTCGAAGAATGATTCTAGAACCCCAGATTCAATATAAGATACGGATGGTTTACATTATGAAAGAAACACATGTATATGTGATATTAGATATTCACTAGTTATATATGGGCTATCTGTATATATTATTTCCCACCTCACTGAATTTGGATAGATTCCAATACAAGCCCTTCCGTTTTACTTCCGTTTTATCTGTGACTGTGGATTGAATGAATAAACAAATGAAGTCAAGCATATAGAAGAGAAAGAGCGAAGAATTGAAAGAATAGAATGGTTCGGAACAAAGAAATGGAAGAACTAGAACCATATAAATTTACAAAGACTCCATGGATAGGAACTAAAAACGAGATATCGAAGTAGTTCTGATGATTTAGTAATATTATCATTTCAATTCAGAGTTCTTAGTTATTTTTTTTTTTCGGATAGATCTTAGTGATGGAATAATATAAGTAATAATTCATTGGTTGATTGTATCATTAACCATTTCTTTTTTTTTGGTGCGAGGAACTTAATATGAATCCACTGATTTCTGCCGCTTCCGTTATTGCTGCTGGATTGGCTGTAGGACTTGCTTCTATTGGACCTGGAGTTGGTCAAGGTACTGCTGCGGGCCAAGCCGTAGAAGGTATCGCGAGACAACCAGAAGCGGAGGGTAAAATACGAGGTACTTTATTGCTTAGTCTGGCTTTTATGGAAGCTTTAACGATTTACGGACTGGTCGTGGCATTAGCGCTTTTATTTGCGAATCCTTTTGTTTAATCTTTGAAAAATACATACTTATTTTCCTATTTTATTTTGATTGCCGTGGACTTGCCGAATTATATAAAAACTTCACTCCTACAATCACCTCTTCGTTGAGACAATACCCCCCGGGGATGGAGTGATTTGAGGATGAGGAATTAGCATAGCAGACCCACTCGCTTTCTTCCCTCCCGTTCTTAATGGAAACCTTTTTTGACTTTTAGGAAGTGTTGCAACAAACGAGTTATTTCGTAATTGACATGAGACCTGGGACTAATAAATAGATTATTGGGAATTTCCATTGAAATAATAATAATAAAGAAAAAATATTTATTAAAATGAAATGGTTCATATTTATAAAAAGGAAATTAATAAAAATAAATCAATCAAAAACAAAGGGGGCGAAGTGATACAAAAGGAACTCTGTTCAATTTTGTTGGTCCTATCTATAATAGGAAAGCATATCAAAGATGTAATAGATTCTTTCGTTTCCTTTGGTCATTGGCCATCTGCTGGGAGTTTCGGGTTTAATACCGATATTTTAGCAACAAATCTAATAAATCTAAGTGTAGTGCTTGGTGTATTGATCTTTTTTGGAAAGGGAGTGTGTGCGAGTTGTGTATTTCAAGAATAGGCTGGATCCAACCGGCTGCACTTTCTTTTTTTTTTTGAATAGGAAAGTTATAAATAGGAAAGAAAGGTGCATAATCTCGACGAACTACTTCTGAATAAATTCAGAAATCATATGTAAGAACCATAGCATTTCGTGACTTATTGGTAAATCAACTTTGATTCTCTATCAGCCAATAATGTGGGACCATTAACATGGTTAAAGCGAAACCGTTTGAAGTCCAGGCACAACATGGTACTCTTTCTACCACTACGTTAGTACGAAGATGGTTTCAAAAAATGAATAGTTGGCAATTTATCCGATATAGAACACTCATATCGATAAAATGATTTGAACCATTTACTGGAAAAATGGGTGTTTCGCCCTTTTTTATCCAATGTTGAATCGATGACCTATGTATAAAATAAGAAGCATTTTTTGGATTTAAAGAAAAAAAAAAAAGAAACAACTTTGCTGACAATGACAGATTTTTGTCGGGTCGGAAGAGTCCTCCGAATATTCTGGTCTTGTATCCGTTTCGATATCTTGGAATACGAACAGAGAAGAGAGGGTAGGCTCGTTACATTAAAATATAGGGAATGATCCATTAAGTAACTGAGTGTGAGAGCCAAATGAATCGAAAGATTCATGTTTGGTTCGGGAAGAGATTATAGAAGTGAAGTTGTGAAATGAATGGGAAGATAATCTACTTTCATTAAGTGATTTATTAGATAATCGAAAACAGAGGATCTTGAGTACTATTCGAAATTCAGAAGAACTACGCGAAGGAGCCATTGAGCAGCTCGAAAAAGCCCGGGCTCGCTTACGGAAAGTGGAAATAGAAGGAGATGAGTTTCGAGTGAATGGATACTCTGAGATAGAACGAGAAAAGTGGAATTTGATTAATGCCACTTATGAGAATTTGGAACGATTAGAAAATTACAAAAATGAAACCATTCATTTTGAACAACAAAGAGCAATTAATCAGGTGCGACAACGAGTTTTCCAACAAGCCTTACAAGGAGCTCTAGGAACTCTGAATAGTTGTTCGAACAGCGAGTTACATTTACGCACCATCGGTGCTAATATTGACATGCTCGGGGCCATGAAAGGAGTAACTGATTAGCCCTTCTACTGTAGGCATTATTATTATTTTTTTTCTCCCTTTGTTTCCGAAAAAGAATTAAGAGACGCTAATGGTAACCATTCGAGCCGACGAAATTAGTAATATTATCCGTGAACGTATTGAACAATATAATAGAGAAGTCAAGATTGTGAATACCGGGACAGTAC